TACTATGTCACTACAGGTGGACTACTCCTAATACGTGCAATTAGTCATTTTGCTAATCAATAAATGTTCAACTTCCTAACTTAAAGTCAGAGTTCAACTTCCTAACTTAAAGTCAGAATAATAAGAATTCGTTATAATGGTGGTTATCCTTTTCTTTTTAGAAAAAATAATAGAGATATTTTCCGCTGAAAAACGAAGGCTAAAACTTGAGTTTAGTGGAAAAAAAAGCCCTTTATCAGATTTGAACCGATGACTTACGCCTTACCATGGCGTTACTCTACCACTGAGTTAAAAGGGCCGTTTTATTCAATTCATGAATTAGCCATTTTTTTTTCATTATGAGTCTACTGCATATATGTATATATGTACTATATGTACATAATATATACGTATATGCATAGGAGTTCATTCAGGAACAATAAATTGGATTTACTCCAAAATAAGATTATTATTTTGAATTTTTGAAAAAAATTCTAAAAAATCATAACATAAAAGAAAGTAGGAAAGATTTTTTGGATCTAGTCATACCATTAGACTATATTGACAATTCCAAAAAACTGCTCATACTATCATCATAGTATGATGATGGTCGGGCGTATATGCCCCTATCGTCTAGTGGTTCAGGACATCTCTCTTTCAAGGAGGCAGCGGGGATTCGACTTCCCCTGGGGGTAGGGTACTATGAAAGGAAGTTGATCATAGATTATCGATAAGCCTAGAATGAATTCTTCCTGGGTCGATGCCCGAGTGGTTAATGGGGACGGACTGTAAATTCGTTGGCAATATGTCTACGCTGGTTCAAATCCAGCTCGGCCCAATAATTCACCGCTCCATGAATATGATATAACCAATTTGTCTTCCATAAATGGAAATGTCTAATCCGTAGAAATAAAGAGAAAGGATCAATTTTTTTTCTCTATCCCTATTTTTCTCTTTCTGATCTTTCTAAGGATCTAATTCATGATACTTTACTTAATTAAGTAAAGTATCATGAAAAGCAAACAAAAAAGTTTAGTTCTTTTTTCTGATTGATTATCCACTTTTGGCCGTAAAATAATTATTGGTTACTAGTAATCCGTGTCACTCTCACTATAGCCCATATTATATGTGGATATGATATCAGTATATCATTCCTGTCTTTCTTACAATACGACGACTAGGACTAGAATGTTCTTATGATTACATTAAGAATATGTATGCCATACACCTCGCTGGGATTGTAGTTCAATTGGTCAGAGCACCGCCCTGTCAAGGCGGAAGCTGCGGGTTCGAGCCCCGTCAGTCCCGAACTAGGATCCGGTGAATTTATCAATTTATCTCTCTCTTTTCACGGAAAAGGGGGACAGGAAGCAAGATCTAATCCCCAGTGGGGATCCTTATTTCTTTTGTTTTTTATTTCGCATTTATCATCACACAAATATGGATACGGGAATTTAAAATCTTTCCACTACTCCCGATTGATAAAGGAGAGACATATCATATGTACATTAGTACAATTGGTGGTATTACTATATTCAGTATTTTTAGAGATACCATCCTCGTCTTACTTTCTTTTTCGATTGTTCTTGATCAATGAAATGGAGTAGAGTGATCCTATTTTACCGGGAGTACATACAAAAATGGTATTCGTTTATTGTACGATGGACAATGAACTTAACATAATTACCCCGACAGAGTACTTTTCAGGTTAAACCACACCTTTTCTAGTTCTGACTTTGTTTGTGTATCCTCAATGACTAATTGTAAACAATCTATCTCATTCAAATTGTAGACATCATTTTTGATGTATGCATTCCAGTACAAATAAATACAAGAAAGAGGATACTAATAAAATAAAAGAAAAGACCGAGCAAGGACCCTTTTCAGTAAATTTGTTGGAATATTTGATCTTTTTTATTTAATCCCTTTTTTTCCATCTCACCTCGTTTGGGTCTGTGTGTGACCCATAGAATACCGGTCATATAATACCTCATAATTGTAAGTATAATACACAGGAAGGAGAGTTGTATAAGATAAGGAAGACAGTAGGTTATAGAAAAGAAGAAGTGGAAGAGGATGAAAAATCCAATGGGATTCCTGATCCAATAAAAAATCCCATTTCGTAATTAGTATGGATAAAGGATCTTCCCATGTTATACTATTCAATTCTCGACGATGAATCGATTTGATAGATCAGATATTGTTATTCATAATATTGATCCTATTCAGTATCATCAGGATCAATTCATCCCAATGAATTTACAGGAGTTAAATTTCTCATCTCTATGGGATTACATCCCGAGTTATTGCGAAGAAAAAAATAAATAATGAAATTATGGAAGTCAATATTCTCGCATTTATTGCTACTGCACTGTTCATTCTAGTTCCTACTGCTTTTTTACTTATTATCTACGTAAAAACAGTCAGTCAAAATGATTAATTTGAATCTGAATTATTAGTTCTTATCAATCCTTTTTTCAATGATTGAAGAAATGAAAGAAAGGGATTAAAAGAAAATTCCAAGTCTTAAATGAAATGATCTGGTTGGAATCATAAAGTGTGGTAGAAAGGACTATATATAGTCCTTTCTACCACACTTTAGAGTATTTTATATTATCTAATATTGTATACAATGATATTATCATATAAAGTTGTATTGTATACAGATATAGACTTTATCTAAATGGAGGGTTTATATAGATCAATTTACAATATGTATGTATATGATGTATTAGATGTACATCTAATCTAAATAGTAGACTAGTACATCGAAATAGCAGTCTAATTCTATTTCTTTTTTTCGCTACATCCACTCGATTTCGATCAACCCAAAATAATCGAAGGCCAATTCTTCTAATTCCTAGGTTTCTTATAATTTTATATATAGGTTCCGGGATCCATCAAAAGAATCAATAGAGGAAGAATAGTATAGGAATATACTATAGCAAAAGAAAACAAAACCAAGGAATTTTTTTGATTTCCCATCCCAAGAAGTCATTGATTGAGCCATTAACAGATCATTTACGAAGTTCTATGGTAACTTCTTCAGATTTTGAAAGGAAGTAGATTAGTAAAGGGGACTCGGACCATTTTTCATGCTTAAACATGACATGAGATGAGTCAAAAAAGCATAAAAAAATCTCTAGGAGTCTAAAATGTTAAATGTATGATATGTGGTGGATCACTCAGCGGAAGAAAGATCTAATTTTATTATGTGTAGAACCTCTTTGGACAACCACTAGTCACTTCCAGTAGAAAGTAAGTATCGTCGTAATCTAATAGCAGAACGATTTGTTCTTAGAACAGTGAAAATAAAGAAAGAGAGAAACAAATAAAGAAAAAACTAGGGATTGGTTTTTTCTCGTTGTAATATCCATAATTCTGGTAAGAAGAGGTTTATCCAAACAGAATATTTAGGAGGAATTCGGTTGAAAAAAATTTCCTATCATGCGTAGATTTGAGTTTTGAAATACAACTAAACTATAGTAATCATTCGTTGTTTGATCGAATGGTTATTATTCATTATTGTCTTTCCAGTATAATTTTGAAAGAGAGACAAGCTTTTTAAAAATAAAGCTTCGAAAAACGATCAATGCAAAACGATCAATTAAACAATTGATACAATTCGATTACTCAATCGATTACTCAATCGATTACTCAATCGATTACTCAATCAATTATTAATATACCTAGAGTCCACTCCTTCCCCATACTACGAGTGAAAGGGAAAATGTAAAGACTACCATTAAAGCAGCCCAAGCGAGACTTACTATATCCATGTGAATTATATCTCCTATTTCTATGAAGGAATTATTCCATTATTGATCAATAATCATAGTAGAATCAATGGCGCAGAGTCAAAATAGGATTCTGACTTAAGGCTATTGATGAACCAATTCAATGAATCCACTCGTAACAGATTCTTTATAGGATTTCTGGTAGAATTGGGAAGTATTAAGTAAAAATATGATACACACACCTTTTCCTTGCAAATTGCAAAGGAATGCTCCTAATGGAACATGTGGGAATAGTAAGACCTATTGTTTGTTTTGTTACCTTTCTTTCATAAGCAAAAATAAAAAAAAAATATACCATCAAGATAGATAACTATCTATTGGATACCTACATTTCCTATTTGATCTAAGCCTTACTGTCTTTCTTTCTGTGAAAGAATGGGGAGACATCACTACCATTATTACATACATTTTTTTTGTAATCTCCTTACACGACCAAAGAAATCTTTTTTTTTTTTTTTTTTACTTTGACTCTGTTATTCTATAAGATAAGAGCCGACCAACCATCCTGATTGAATGTTTGAGTACTCGGAGTCTCTCGTAAGTATGGATACAAAGTATCTTCAGTCCTTTCCACAACTCCTAAATTGATTTCCCATCAGTCTATCCAATCTAATTCCAGACAGAGTCAGTAGACCCTACGTTAGTGTAGGTAGTGTAAGATAATTAGGAAGTCTTGATAGTCTTTCGTATAATCTTTTCTTCAATCCTAGGAGCAAAAATGGAATGTCCTTTAGGAACCTTTGGATACCAAGATTTCTGACCTCTTACTTTCGTAGTTCTGGAATTAATAAGTAAGCCTTACCTCATCCCTATTGGTATATCTGTTTGGGCCGCTACCCAGAACCCAAACAGAACCAGATTTTGAGAAAACAACTTACAGTCTTTTATAGAACTATGTATTCTATAAATCAAGTATCGACAAGCTCCGTCCTTTGCCTTTGCTTATGCAGGGCAAGAATTTGTCGAGTTCTATTCTATCAGTAGAATAAGAAATTCTAAGTATTTTGTTGATCAGGCGACACCCAGATTTGAACTGGGGATAAAGGATTTGCAGTCCCCTGCCTTACCGCTTGGCCATGCCGCCAAATCCGATCCAAAATCGATGAAAATATTATTCATCCACATTTTATTACTAATTGTTTGTTTTTTCAGAGGGGGATTACTGAACCCTTTTTTTCTTTTTTATTTGTTTTTTGATCTTGAATCTCATTGTGCTTATCCCTT